GTAGAACCTCCTCAGGGAATATAAGATTTTCATGAGGCTGATCTTGAGCTGCCATCCACGCACGAATACCCTCGTTTAAAAGAATATTTTTGGTGTAGAAAGTCTCAAATTCAGGATCTTCCGCTGCACGGATTTCTTGGGAAACGAAGTCATAGGCACGTAGGTTCAGAGCCAGGCCAACTACGCCAATAGCACTCATCCATAAACCGGTGACGGGTACAAATAGCATAAAGAAATGTAACCAACGTTTATTGGAAAAAGCAACACCAAAGATTTGGGACCAAAAGCGGTTAGCAGTGACCATTGAATAAGTTTCTTCAGCTTGAGTTGGGTTAAAAGCTCGGAAGGTATTTGCACCATCACCATCTTCGAATAGAGTGTTTTCTACGGTAGCCCCATGAATAGCGCATAGCAGAGCCGCGCCTAATACTCCGGCAACTCCCATCATATGAAATGGGTTCAACGTCCAATTATGAAATCCTTGGAAGAAAAGAATGAATCGAAATATAGCTGCTACACCAAAACTCGGTGCAAAGAACCAACCAGATTGTCCCAGTGGATAAATAAGGAATACGGAAACAAAAACAGCGATTGGACCAGAGAATGAAATTGCATTATAAGGCCGCAATTGAACAGATCGAGCAAGTTCAAATTGACGTAACATGAAACCTATTAGTGCAAAAGCCCCATGGAGAGCGACAAAAGTCCACAGACCACCTAATTGACACCAACGAGTAAAATCCCCTTGTGCTTCCGGTCCCCATAGTAGCAACAAAGAGTGTGCTAAACTATTGGCAGGGGTGGAAACCGCCGCCGTTAAGAAATTACAACCTTCCAAATAGGAACTAGCCAATCCATGGGTATACCAAGAAGTTACAAAAGTAGTCCCTGTAAACCAACCCCCTAAAGCGAAATAAGCACAAGGAAAGAGCAATAGTCCGGACCATCCTACAAAAACGAAACGGTCCCTTCGTAACCAGTCGTCCATAATATCAAATAGATCATTTTCTTCTTTAGTAACTCTACCAAGGGCTATAGTCATAGTGATCCTCCTATTCAATTACTTCAACCATTTCCGAGCACCTCATATTACTTCCAAGGCATACGATAGTTTGATTATCTGTGGACGATTTCTTTCTCGTTCAATGCCCTTTTTCAATGGTCTCGAAGATAGAAATTTTGCATTTTTATTTATGGGGTCACAACCGAGGTCGTGGTAAATCCATGAATTTCATTCGATTAATTTTTCTTATACTATAGAAATAAAGAAATAAACATTTGAATTCAGCATTATTCTAAGATTCCTAATTCTAAGATTCCTATTTCAAAGCAAAGTCTATCTTTTAAGGGAAAAATAATCGCTCTTTTCTCATTCGCTTTCTATTGCATGGGTGGAAGAATAAAAATAGGATTCTGAAAAAAAAAAGATATTAAAAAGAAAAATTGACTTTCGAAATCCATTTTTATGTGTAACGGAAAAGAGTTGTGATTTCTTCTTATTCCTATAGAACGTCTAGTAACAAGAATATGAAATCGTAAATAGCGAAAAATTCTTGCCTTAAATACGCTTATACAACAATTTCATCCACATCGAATTTATATATCAGAATAGCGGCTAGAGGCATCATTCAAGGGGTCAGGTCTACTTACTTTATCTTTCTTTCTAATTTTATGGTGGGTTTGATAAGAATCTTTTTTGCTTTGTTGATAAATAAAGAAAAAAGCATTTTTTTTTCTATAACCTGCTTGTTTTATTCTAACAAGTCCTATACGAAAATGCCCGCTGAAGAGAAAATATATCTGATTGTCTCTCAGCCTATATCGAATTTTAGAAAGAAAAAACAAGAATTTTCTCCTTTTTTTATTAACATTAATAAAAAAGAATATAACTAAAATGGAATTGGCAATATAATTTTGATGCACTTTTGAAATGAAAAAAAGACGGATTTTTTGTAATCGTTATTTCTTGCCTCTGTGATATCACGAAAACCTTTCGATTTGGAACAGGGAGAGATGGCTGAGTGGACTAAAGCGGCGGATTGCTAATCCGTTGTACAATTTTTTTGTACCGAGGGTTCGAATCCCTCTCTTTCCGCCCCCTCGGATCATTTTGGACTTTCCAATTGTAAGGAATTCTGACCCCCGAATTTTTTCATAGATAAATGTACGAAATAAATTCAATTTGTAAAAAAAATTCCAAAAAATTTTTGATTTTTACTCCTCACGCCCAGGATTACGTCCTGGGTCATTAGATAAGAATCCAAAGATAAAGAGGGAAACAAAGAATATCACTACTGTATAAACAAAGAGTTTGAGAGTAAGCATTACATAATCTCCAAGATTTTTTTTTAAGGAATAGATTACCCGTTTTTCCTTACCGCACAGATCCACTAGGATGGTTTTTTTTATTTTGACACCGAAAAATGCAAAAATAAATTCTTAAAAAAAAAATTGCTTTATAATAAGCAGTCTTATCAATATCAAAAATTAGTTTAGGTATTGTGTGGGTACCTAAAAGTACCTGCTCAACGTAGGTGCAGGGGGTAGAAAGGCTGATCCAAATTTATTGCTGCAGCTATACATTCAATGTATAACAATTTGAATTTTAGAATCAAAAGTTCATAATATAAGACTTTTTGGCTCTTATACATTTTTTTCATTTTTTTGAAATGAATCCATCATTCAATTTGGCAGACAGAACAGAATAGTAAAGATTTCATCGAAAACTTACAGCAGCTTGCCAAACAAACGCTAATAGAAAAAAGAGTACAGGTATGACAGGCATAACATCCACGATTGGGTTGAAAATGGCATAAGCTTCGGGTAATTTGGCGAAGAAAAAACTAGTCGGATAAAGAACAGAATTAAAACAGATACAGGTTAAACTAAGTATATTAGACATAACAAGCATTTCGTTCTTGTAGAGTAGATAATTGGATTTTGATTGAGTTATTTTTCTAAGGGAAAAAAGAAAAGAAAAAAAAAAAGATGGATTCAAAATCCTTTTTTCTTCGGACTTTCCCAACCACAAAATACCTCCTTGTATTCGCATTCTCAAATGGGAATGGAAGAAATTCGACTTTCATATAATATCTTAATAGAATTCCATGTAATGATCAATGCATTTTTTGGATTCTATATTATCCGCATGTTTAGAATCCTAGCAAGAAAATATCTCTCATTTTTTTGGTAATTGAAGTGGGATTGACGAATAATATATAATAAAAATACTGTTTATTAGTGTCGCATAAAACGAAATGGGGCGTGGCCAAGTGGTAAGGCAGCGGGTTTTGGTCCCGTTACTCGGAGGTTCGAATCCTTCCGTCCCAGATTTTTTCTTATGAACTCTTAGATTAGATGCATTTCTAAGGATTCCTTTTCTTTCTCAGAAAACAAAATCAAGTGTCCAGTCCAGTCAAATTGAATATTTTTATTTTCATTTAAAATTTTGGTCTATCAGGCACATTCACGATATGCTGCTACTACTTTGCAAATATCCATTTCTAAATCAATGGAATGTGAGGATTAGAGAAAAATTTATATATTCTGTCTACTCGACTCTGGAATTGATTGAAAACAAAAATTTATGAGAGAAAACACTGTATAAAAAATCAGACCTATTCCTTTATGATATAGATAGACTTTTGTTTTGTTGTATTATTAGTAAAAAAGAGGGGTCCTTCTTTGGTTAAGCAAAAATGATCTCGATCTGTGATTCTTTAAATATCCAGAATGATGCATTCTGGTAAGGATAAGGTAAGAACTGTTCGTTGGATAGAATAGAATGGATTCAAAAAAAAAAAATCATACTTTTCTTATTTTTGATTTTCAGCTCTTTCTGTTACCTAAAAGAAAGAATGCTATAAGCAAAAAAAAGCAAAGACCCTTATTTTACTTTACACTAAATTTTTTTTTTTACTTCATTTTTTCTTTCTTTTGTTACTCCAGTCGAAGAAGTATGAAAAGTTTATAACTACTATAAAATTGCCAATCTTTTCATTGGCATAGTTTATTTGGTTAATAGTTAATTGTTTTTGTTAAAGAAAAAAATATTAGTAATTAAATTAATTCAACTTTTTTGGAGGTTGATAGTTTATTTGTTGGAGAAGAGTCGATCCTTCTCATTTCAGGATTGATCATCTCGAGTTCTCTGTTGAGGATGGAAATTCAATAATAAATAAGTCTTAAGCAAACTATTTTATTCCTCTTTTTCAAACTATGTTTCATTCATATGATAGAATATGGGTTTAAATAAATTGGATCTTTGCAGAGTCTTCGCCGATAAATACTTATTTCTTTTATCCATAATTCTCCATAGATAGCAAGTTTGAATTAGTATACAAAACCAATGACTATTCATGATTCCATCCATATTGGATCAATTCTCGATACCACTTTGCAATGAAATTAGAGGAATGTTATGGTAAAACTTCGTTTAAAACGATGTGGTAGAAAGCAACGTGCGACTTGAAGGACATGATCGATTGTGGATTTTGCTATCCACCATTTTCCATAGTAATGAAAATGCTCTTGGCTCGACATAGTCTGTTCTATTTGTCCCGAACCTAATTTGCGCTGGGTTGTTTTTAAGTAAATAGTACATGATGGAGCTCGAGAAGACAGGATTTAGTTTTTATCAAGGGAAAGAATCTAGGGTTAGTGAAAACTAATAAATTAGGCCAACTTTGTCAGTCTATCCTTAATATAAAAATCAAAAGGTTAAAATAAGAAGAAAGTATAATTTTGGAAGATTGGAAAACTTTTTCGATTAAAAGTCTATCAGAATCAATCGTTCATATTCGATTTCTATAGAAGAAGAAAATGCTTTATTGAAGGAAAAAAAAAAGAAAGGGTATGTTGCTACTCTTTTGAAAGAAAAAAGAATAGGAATTCCCGAAGTAATGTCTAAACCCAAGGATTTCACAAATCAAAGATAAAGGATTCCGGAACAAGTAAACATGATTTTCAACCGTCTCAACAATAGAATTAGATCAGAATAAGGAATAAAACTCAATTTGTTCAAGATGAGATAAAGAAAAGAGTTTAGAGACGACTCAAAAAATTTCGAAGGATTTCTCTTTTGAAGTCTGTCAGTCAAAATTAGCCAACTTGAGTCATGAGTATAAATGAAATTTGTTTTTTATTTTCTGGAAGGAAATTAATGCAAGTCATACTCTAATTTCTATCTACTTGTATTATATATAGAAATTCGAATCATTTTCTCGAGCCGTATGAGGAGAAAACCTCCTATACGTTTCTAGGGGGGGGGCATTGTTTATCTACATCTATCCCAATAAGCTGTCTATCGAATCGTTGCAATTGATGTTCGATCTCGAAGAGAAGGAAGAGATCTTCGAAAAGTTGGTTTTTATGATCCGATAAAGAATCAAACTTGTTTAAATGTTCCAGCTATTCTCTATTTCCTTGAAAAGGGTGCTCAACCTACAAAAACTGTTTATGATATTTTAAGGAAAGCAGAATTCTTTAAAGATAAAGAAAGAACTTTGAGTTAATTGAAGAATTAAATGAATAAAAAAGTAGGAGAGGGTCGCTAGTACCCTTTAATTATTTAGACACAATTTGCCTCTTTTTTAGTCCTATTTTTTTGCTGCATTTATTTCGTGCCAATCCAACAAAAGTCCTTATTTAATTTCCTTATTTGTATCTAATTGGTTTTCTTACCATTGTATTTCCATTGACAAAGGTCTATTAAACAAATAGAATTTGTAGATAGATAGGTCTCTTTACCGTCACTCCATATTAGGTATTTCTGTCTACACTTCGCTCAAATGATAGGGTTGCTCCCCTTGCATGTACTCTCATACAAGATCTTTATATTTAAAGAAATAAAAAAAAAATTGCTAAAAAAATAACAATTTTGCTATTGTGATTGGGGCCGCTCCTTTTTTCACCTTAGTGAAATTTAACCGATCTGTTTATTTTGGTATTTAAGTGTTTTTAATGGATCGTAAAATTTTTCTTTTGATGTCTTGCTAATTCAATGTTTTGACAGGAGCGTCCTGTGTAATTCCATCGATTTTTGGATTTCGATCGTATCTAAGATCCTATTTTATCTGGGTTGCTAACTCAATGGTAGAGTACTCGGCTTTTAAGTGCGACTATGATCTTTTACACATTTGGATGAAGCAACAAATTCGTCCAGACTCTTGGTGGAGTCTAGAAGACCACGACTGATCCTCAAAGGTAATGAATGGATAAAATAGCATGTCGTAATAAAATCAATTTCTTTTTTTTTTTTTTTTGAATAAAAAAATTCTGATTTTCTGGGTCTAGTGAATAAATGGATAGAGCCTGGCTCTAATTCTGGTAAAATAAAAAGCAACGAGCTTAACTTCTTAATTGAAATGATTCCCCGATCTAATTAGACGTTAAAAATAGATTAGTGCCTGATGCGGGGAAAGGTTGGGTTTTCCTATGAGTGGAACCTTTCATTTTTTTTTTTTTTAGGAATCCTAATTATTCTTGATTATGGATTGAAAAGGGATGTTATGAATTGAATGTGTAAAAGAAGCAGTATATTGATAAAGAGACTGTATTCCAAAGTCAAAAGAGCGATTGGCCTGCAAAAATAAAAGATTTGTTCTTTTTTGTAATTAGAACAAACATAAACTAATTAGATAGAAAAGGAGCGGAAAAAGATCTATGGATTAGACTCCCTTTCTTTCCAGGGTTTGTATTAAAAAATGTAACACCCTGTTCTGACCATATTGCACTATGTATTATCATTTGATAAATCGAGAAATCTTTTTTTTCTATGATTCAAGTAGAAATACAAATGGAAAAATTTGAAGGGTATTCAGAAAAACAGAAATCGCGTCAACAATACTTCGTCTACCCACTTCTCTTTCAGGAATATATTTATGCATTTGCCCATGATTATGGATTAAATGGTTCCGAATCTGTGGAGATTGTTGGTTGTAATAACAAGAAATTTAGTTCACTACTTGTGAAACGTTTAATTATTCGAATGTATCAGCAGAATTTTTGGATTAATTCGGTTAATCATCCTAACCAAGATCGATTGTTGAATCACAGCAATCATTTTTATTTTTATTGGGAGTTTTATTCTCAGATTCTATCTGAGGGTTTTGCAATCCTTGTAGAAATCCCATTCTCGCTAGGAGAACTATCTTGTCCGGAAGAAAAAGAAATACCAAAGTTTCAAAATTTACAATCTATTCATTCAATATTTCCTTTTTTAGAAGATAAATTTTTGCATTTACATTATCTATCACATATAGAAATACCCTATCCTATCCATTTGGAAATCTTGGTTCAACTCCTTGAATACAGGATCCAAGATGTTCCATCTTTGCATTTATTGCGATTCTTTCTCAACTATTATTCGAATTGGAATAGTCTTATTACTTCAATGAAATCTATTTTTCTTTTGAAAAAAGAAAATAAAAGACTATTTCGATTCCTATATAACTCGTATGTATCAGAATATGAATTTTTCTTGTTGTTTCTTCGTAAACA